TTATTAGGGCGGTAGCTCAGAAAAGACAAATTTCCTATCTTTTCTTTCATCTCGGGAGAAATACGATCGGAAGGAGCTAATTCAAACCCCTCCGGTAAAATAAGAACAGCCCCCACATTCAAACCCCCTTTCTTACCATTAGCAAGGACTTGTTTCACTTGCTTATCATAAGGAATTCGAACAACTGCTTCAAATATAGTATCGGGAAGTACTGCTTGTGGAACCTCAATATCCACGGGCTTATTAGCTAAATGACAATTGGCACATACAATACGACCGGTCGCTTCTCGTGGATTTTCATAACCCTGCTGCGCAAAAATGGGATATGCACTTGAAACGGATGTCTGAGTTATGATATATATGATGAGCGATACGGAAATAGATCGAGTAATATGTTCCTTTATCCAAGAAAAAGTATTTCTAGTTTGCATAGTCTAATCATTGGTCTGAAAATTTCTACAATAAATTGGGTAGGTCGCTAGTATAGTTTCCTATCCACGATTCTGCTATTTATTGGAATCATTTTACTGGAATACTATACTATAAAAATAGTATGAAAACCCCCCGGATAGAATGTTTTTAATACTTATGTAGAACTACAAAGTAAGAAACGTTCTAATTGGATTAATATTGGTGGATCATTTATCAATCATTCATTGAATGATAAATAACTACAAGTGACGGAGATACACGATTTAAATAACGAAAAATCCAATATTTAAAAATAGTATCGAGAATAACCGGAAAAGTGGAAACAAGACTAGATATAATTTGATCATTATGACCAAATCCAAAATCTTTGTATACAGAACCAATCATTAGTTCCCAGCCGTGGGGTGAATGAAATCCGATACATAAATCGGTTAATAAAAGAATTGAAAAAGCTTTTACTGTATCACTTAAGTTATATAGGAATTCCTGAGTCCAAGAATTAAGAATAACAAGTTCTTCATTACCTAAAATAGAAAAACCACTTAAAATAACAAAACAGATTATATTTGTCGAGAAGTGTAAAATTGTATGGATACGATCCTCGTTGTGTATCTTGATTAATTGGATCGTTTCTTTGTGGATTCCTATAAGAAGCTTTTGTAGATATGTCTCCGAGTATTCCTTGATCATTTCTTCCAAGAAGAGGATTTCTTCTAATTCTATGAACTTTTCTAGAATACTTTTTTCTTGAATATCATTCAAAAAAATTTCGGATTGGCCGATATTCGCCCAATTAATAACCCAAGATTCCATATTTTTAGTAAATGAGAGAGAAATCCACCAGGGCAAAAATACTATAGATGCAAGATACAAAAGAGGAGTGAATGCTTTCTTTTTTGCCATTTTTCGCCTGTTAATTTTTAATTAACCCACTCCATTTGTCGGACTTTATGTAATCGAATATTTCTTTCAAACATGAGTTCTAGACAGGGCATCAAACCTATGAATCTATTTTATTTGTGATTTTGTTTTGAATCTAGAAAGAATACAGAAATAGACTAAGACTCCACTTCAAGTTCGACTGAAGAAATAATACAAAATAGTGTTGCTAGATACCTCAATTCATCAAATTCCAAACAAATGTCTCCTTTCGATGAATGGCCGAAAGAAGTACTTTGAAGAAATGAATATTATTGAGATTTTGAGACGAAAGAACCCCTTATTCTATCAAAATATCCAGTATTTCGAAAAAAAAAATTCCAACGATTCCCCATAGTCAAGAATAGAATAATTGAGAAAAAGATATTGTGATGGTCAAAAAAAGAAGCGGCAAAACAAGTAAAAAGGTCGATTGACAAAGAAAAGAATTTACAAGATATGGTTTATCTGCATCTAAAGTATCATTTAGTTATAGAAAAACTAAAAGGATTCTTGCGTTTTTTCCCTCCTGCCGAGAAAGCATTCGTTCTTCCGCCCAGTTCCTTTTCTCAAAATCAAAATACTTCAATTGGTACGCGCAAGAAATAGGCCAATTCCGCGGCTTTTTGTTCAATTTCTCGTGGAGTTAAATTCTCATCAGTACGGGTCAACGGAATAGCCCCCCGGCCTCTGATATCCATATAAAGGACACGACGGGCATAAATACCCTCTTTAACTTCTATTCGAACGGATTGAATATCTTTTATAAGGAATCGGAGGAATATGCGACGATTTTTTCCAGGAAATCCCCAACGAAAAATACACACTATTCCTTCCTTTCTATCGAATCGATCATAACCACTACCTACATTCCAGGAAATTGTGCACCACAAATAGGAACTAATAAAGAGACCCGCGATTCCGTAGAAAGACATCACGATTCCCTGTGGAAAAAAAAGGATTTGCTGAGACGGAACAAAAGATATCAAATTTCTACCAAGAAAACTGGAAGTTCCAACCAACAAGAATCCTAATGAACCTAAAAAAACGATAAGGGCCCAACAAAAATTACTTAGTTTTCGAGACCCCGTTATAAGTTCTATCCACGTATCTTCTGATCGCCAACTCATACTTGATCCGATTGCATTTTATTGAAATTGAGAGAATACCCCAAATGATTTTGACTTTACTTTTTTTGTTTCCGAATGAACTTTCATCAACTAGCACTAGTTTGATGTGAACTAGCACTAGTTTAATGGGAACTTTTAGGAGTAATTCATCAAATTGTTTAGATCTAAAATAATAACATACCCCTCATATGATCCCAATATACATATTGATATATATATAGATCCACCAACTTTACATTTTAGGCATCCAGCGATCCTGATCTATTTGAAACTGGCTAGAATTCAGTTATCTATAGATCATTTTCTGCAGACATAAGAGCTTTTTCCTTTATGTTCGGCGGAAATCACATGTTCTACTATATTTTCTTTTCCGAAATAAATATCTGTGTTATGCTACAAGTCTAAGTGAAAAAAAAAAAAAAGAATGAGACTGGGGCCCCTCGGATCTAAACAATCTTGTTTTTTTGAACATAAAGAAATAAAGAACCCATTGCAATTGCCGGAAATACTAGGCCTACTAAAGGCACAAAAATAGAGGGAAAATTGAAAGTTGTCATAAAATGGGGTACCTCGATTTATTATTTGTACCTGTTCTTATTTTTTTTTAATATCATATTTTATATTTATACTAATTATAATTAATAATTGTAATTATTATGAATTCGTAGATTAGAGATATTAAGTATCTAAGTGAGTATATAGAATAAGTCCAAGGAATGTAGAACTAAATAAATGGACTTATTCATCTATCTATATGAAAGATACATATGATAATCCATTTTATTTTTCTTCGTTTCTTTGTGTTTTGTTCTTGTCTTTGAATTTCATTTTAATATTTAATAAAGAGTTTCTTACAAATTATTGAAAGATTCATTAGAATGCGACACAACCGGGATTTTTAGTGAAAACGGGATTTTCGGGAGATGGAGAAAGATATAAAACTATATATCTATTTTTTCTATAATTTGAATTTGATTATATACGTAAGATGAAATTCGTTTTATTTTCCTAATTTCACGAAAGGAAGAACTCACGTTTTTATCTTGTTGATAGAGACTTCTTAATTAGTAATCGGGAATCTAGGTAAAAAAAAAAGAGTTATACGCAACTTTTTATTTTGATTCTTTCTACAATTAGATCTTAGGTCGCCAAAGAAAACTCCCTTTTTAGTTACTTTGATTCCGATAAGCTAAGATTCGGATAAGCTAACTACTTTTTTTGTTTGCTACAAATAAAATAATTGAACTTAGTGCGCTCTACTTGATTGAATTGGAATTCAAAGGAAAGAAGGCGTGGAGCTTAAATAACTCACTCAGAACGCTTTTTAAAAGATTACGCGGTACGATTAGGTCGAATAAGCCCTTCTGGAATAAATATTCAGCCGCTTGTGAACCTTCGGGTACTGTTTTATTCAATGTTTGTTCAATTACTCTTTTACCCGCAAATGCAATGTAGGAATTTGGTTCGGCAATAATAATATCTCCCAACATACCAAAACTAGCTGTTACCCCACCAGTAGTAGGAGATGTAAGGATTGATACATACAATAACTTTTTATTTGATTGATAATCATATAAAGCAGACGATATTTTAGCCATTTGCATCAGGCTCAAACTCCCTTCTTGCATGCGCGCTCCCCCCGAAGCGCACACTATAATAAGAGGTAGAAATTGATTAGTAGCGTACTCAATCAAACGGGTGATTTTCTCCCCGACTACGGATCCCATACTACCCCCCATAAACTGAAAATCCATAACCCCAATTGCTACGGGAATACCATTTAGTTGACCTACGCCTGTTTGAACAGCCTCAGTTAATCCTGTCTTTCTTTGATAAGAATCAATACGATCTTTATAAGGCTCCTCCTCCGAATGAAATCCAATGGGATCCAGAGAGACCATGTCTTCATCCATAGGGTCCCAAGTACCGGGGTCGATCGAAATTTCGATTCTTTCTGAACTACCCATTTTCAAATGGTATCCACACTGTTCACAAATATTCATTTTTGATTTCAAAAATTTCTTATAATTTAATCCATAACAATTTTCGCATTGAACCCACAAATGCCTGTATTTTTGAGTTGCATCGAGATCACTAGGCCTTTCTCTTAGAGTTAAATCACTACTCTTCGCGCGGGTTCGTATATTGGACCCCCCACCTTCACTACTAGTTTTACGTTTATCAAAAACGCACCTAGAAATGTAACCGTCACTACTATCACTTACAATGGACGTATCAATACAGATTTGAGACTGAAGATAACTGTCAATGCAACTAGTAATGTGATTATTCCAACTAGATTGAGTATCGTAAATGGAACGATTGTATAAGGAATCTTCATTCGTAGATTCATTATTCATATAACTAGAATTGCGATAACTAGAAAAAGAACTTTCTAGTTCACTCAGAAAAGAATGATCGCTGTCAATCTCAAAAATTTTATTTTCTATATCAAAATAGATAGAATAACTGTCTCCATTACTATCCCTAACTAAAAAAGTATCATCAGAGATGAAATTC